TAATAAAATAATACGTGAATTGATGAGTAAAAGTTGAAGAGAGGTGTTTCCTATTTTTAGCGGTACAAATAAGTTCCTGGGGTATTAGAGCATTACCTCATTAGAATATAATGAAGTAAGGGTTGTTCATCAAAGGTGAGTGAAGAGGAAAATAGATAGGAATCGCGAAAGATAGAAAGCTTTGTGGGATTTAGTCACACCATTAGATTCTATTGACAATTCCAAAAAACTGTTCATACTATGAATGAGCATAGTATGGTGGCGATCCGAGCAGGTATGCCCCCATGGTCAAAAGGTGGATGACATTTCCCTTTCACGGAAGTAGTGGGGATTCGATTTCCCCTGGGGGTAGGGTACTACGAGAGGAAGTTGCTCATGGATTATCAATAAGTTTCGAATTGATTCTTCCTGGGTCGATGCCCGAGTGGTTAATGGGGACGGACTGTAAATTCGTTGGCAATTTGTCTACGCTGGTTCAAATCCAGCTCGGCCCAAAAATTCGCCGATCCATCATGAGATTATTTCCAATTTGATTTGTTCTCCCGAAGCATCTGAAAATAGAAAGAAGTAAAAAAAAAAATAGCTATTATCAATCGATTTGACGCGATTTGACAAACAACCAATAGGATTACTAGCAACCTGTCTCGTTCCCGCTAAAATCAATATTCGCATGGAGATTGATAGTAATATATCACCCCTTTCTCTCTTAGAATACGATGATTCTAGATAGAACTGAACTTGTTTGATTGAATGAAACCGTTCAAAATATGTAGGCCACACGCCTTATTTATCTGGGATTGTAGTTCAATCGGTCAGAGCACCGCCCTGTCACGGCGGAAGCTGCGGGTTCGAGCCCCGTCAGTCCCGACCTAGAATCTGATGAATCCATCAATTCATCTCTCTATTTTCTGTGAAGAGGGACACGGAGCAGGGTCTCCTTCCCGGTGCTGGATCCTTATTTCTTTTTTGCTTTCCTTTGCCTTTTGGTAATTTCAAGTCATTCAATTTGTACCGTACCGATTGATGGGATGTGGGAGAGACCTATTTAGATTGCTACAATTATTGGTAGCACCCTATTCAATTAAGGATTCCGGGAAATGCCGTACTTGTCTGGGTTTTTCGCTTGCCCCTGATCCATTTTATAGAATAAACATATGTTTTACAGGAGCACAGACACCAATTAGAATTCATATTTTGTTTTTGTACGATACAAAATCAACCCCACTTTCACATAGTTAACCCGGCGGAATGCTTGAAAGGTTCAAAGTACCCCCCCCTCCCCCTAACTCCGAGTTTCGAGTTTATAGAAAATCAATTTCTAATTGGAAATAATCTATCGCACTCTCAATTCATACTGAATTTTTCATATTATATATCTGTTCTAGGACCGAAAAAGGGGGTATTACTAAAAGAAAGATCAAACAAGGATCTACCAGACTTAGCTTAGTGAGGGAATGGATAATCCTTTTTCTTCCTATTTGAAAGGTCCTATGGAAGAAAGAACAAATTACAAAACAGTCAATTTGTCAAAGTATTGGATCTTTTCTATTGGGATCCGTCCTTATCAAACCTCTTTGTCTTATAAGGAAATTGGGTCATAAAAAACAAAGTTTCGAACGGAATTCCCTCTTTATTTCCATTTCACTTCTACAATATTGATTGGGTTTGTGATCAACGGAAGTGTAAGATAGGTCATATGGTCGTTATATGATTCTATAAAGAAGACGGGGGGGTATAGAAAATAAAAGGAACAAAGAATGAAAAACCAAAGAGGATTCTTGATTGGATCAGGAATTCCATTTTTTATTGCGTATGTATCAAAGATCTTCCTATGTTATACTATTCAATTCTTGATGAAAAATTGATTTGATAGCTAAGATATTGTTATTCATGACATTGATCCAATTTAATACCATCGGGGGGAATTGCATACTATCGAAGTGAGAGACAAAAGATTTAGACTCTCTATGGGATTAGATCCCGAGTTATTATGAAATAAAAAAAAATGATAAAATCAAATTATGGAAGTAAATATTCTCGCATTTATTGCTACTGCATTGTTCATTCTAATCCCTACGGCTTTTTTACTTATCATTTACGTAAAAACGGTCAGTCAAAAGGATTAATTTGAATCAAGCCCGGCTTCTTAGTCCTTATCAATTGATGGAATAAATGAAAGGAGATTTAAATCTCTAGTCTTAAATGAGCGGACTAGAATCAACAGTTATAGTATATGAAATCCGATAGATAGTATGGTAGAAAGAAATAGATCTATTTCTTTCTACCATACTAAATGTCTATTATTCTAGAAAGTGAGACTGATGATTCGGCTGTAGAAATATATATAATATAGGATTCATTTCCTATTGAATATGGATCCATCTATAATATGGATATTCATCCAGGTACATATAAATCAGGTACATAAAACTCCCATATGTCTAATGTATATATAAAAAGTCACCCCCAATTCTGACATAATATCCTAAGAATTTGAGTTTTTTGATCCATCCATTTGATTTGTCGTGATTCCAACCAATCCGAGATAACCGAATGTCCGCTTTGACTCTTATGTCTTATATGTCGTGCGTTGCGGCTCTAATTACTCGGTTTCTTATTTTTTCCAATAGGGAGGGACCCAGGGAGCTGTCGAAGAAATCAAATCAATAGAGGAAGGTCTGGGCATATACCGAATAAAATTCTAGAAAAAAAAAGAAAGCGAGTAATCCCCTTTTTCTCAATCAATCTGACAAAGCAAAATGGACCATTAAGAGATGAGTCAAGCAATTCTATGGGAAATTGTTCAGACAGATTGAGAAAAATCGTAGTAGATTCCAACTATTTCTAACGTGTGAACCATGATATGGACTGAGTCAATAAAGCGTAAATTCAATATGATTTCTCATTTCTAAGAGTCTAAATGCTTGAGCAATAAAGAGGGAAACAAATAAAAAAGGGGGCGGGTTTTTACTCATTGTAATATCCATATCTGATTCTGTTAATAGCTAGTGGCTAGAGTTCATCAAAATAGGAACATGGGATGAATTGAAATATTTCAAATATTTCTTTGATTAAAAAGATATTCTTCATATCTTGCATTTCTAATTTGGAAAAAGGATCTCCTTTTTTTTTATTAATTGAAAAAATGCTTTTGGAGAATGATCTATGAAAGAGACTATTGATAAAGATTGTGATAAAGTTCGATTACTCAACTCAATTAGCCGTTACTCTAGAGTCCACTTCTTCCCCATACTACGAGTGAAAGGGAAAATGTAAAGACTACCATTAATGCAGCCCAAGCAAGACTTACTATATCCATATGAATTATGTCCCCTATCTCTATAGAATATGAAGATATTCTCCCCTTATTGATCACTAATAATAATCAACTCGATCGATGGCGCAGAGGCAAAAAGGAATTCTAACCGAAGGAAGGTTATTGATGAAGCAATCCAATAAATCTACCCATAACAAGTTCTTACTATGATTTACGGTAAAATTGGGAGGCATTTAGCCCAAGCAAGTCTCACAGTTACTTTCTTTCTTATAATTATTCCATTCTCATATCATAATGGAATCTTAGTACTTAGTAATGGAAGATGTAGAATATAGTAAAGGAAACTTTATTGTTTTTTTTTTCTCTGAAACAACAATTATTCAGCCAATCCAATATTGAGTGAATGTCTGAGCATTCATCTCCTAAGCATCTCCTGAGTTTGTATACAAAGTCAAAGGATCTTCTACCCTTTTATTTAACACCACTACTGAATTTGTTTGATTCCCCGTTTCACTATCTAATTCAAGGCTCAGTCAGTATAGACTACACTATTAGTGTAAGTCCTCATAGCCTAGTTCTTCTATACCATAATCCTCCTTCGAATCCTCGTCGCAAGGATTGACAGCCTTTTATAAAATAGAAAAGCCCCTATTCTGAAAATTGAATAAGTATTGGCAGTTCTAAGTTCTAGCCCTTTTCTTCTGCTTTTGCTGGGCAAGAATTGGGTCATTTTTCTGCTATCAAGAAAGGCATTTCGAGTTTTTATTTGTCAGGCGACACCCGGATTTGAACTGGGGAAAAGGGATTTGCAGTCCCCCGCCTTACCGCTCGGCCATGCCGCCAAAACGAAAAATATAGGGAGATTGGCATTTTTTACATTTTTTATTGGATTCGATGAATCCCATTCTCCTTATGCCTTTTCTAATAAACCTCAAAACCCTTTTTTTTTTTGTTTTTTATTGAAAGAGAAAACAGAAAAAAAAAGGGTTTTCTTTTCTGTCACAGAAATTCAAAAGAAAGGAAAATTGGAACCATTAACTATAGACTGTGAATTCATGAAAGTTTTGTTTTTTTTTATCTAAAATAGCCTTTCCTTAGTGTCATAAGACAATAAAATTGAGACACAACCCATCAGTGCCAATTATTTTCACTAATTGAATCCTTTTCACTTACAATAATAACAAGAATTATGTGTATATGTCAACCATATAACAAAAATTATTACGCAGATATACCTAATTAGATATCTTATTTATATATGATATTCCTAGAAAGCGATTAAGGGAATGGCCGTGCTTCCGTTCTTCAAAGACTGTCAATCCTTGCGACGAGGATTCGAAGATTGAATCTATTGAATATCCAATAGAAATTAGGATATATAGCGCGGTTGCCCAAGTAAGTAGAATTTGGATAGGCGATTATAGGGATAGCTAAATAGCTGCGTGTTCTTACTAAATACAGTTCCTCTTGCGCACTCCAATTGGATTCCACGAATTCAACTAAGAAACACACCCTATCTCTTCTCTGCGGATCATTTCTGCCTTTATTGCATTCATAGATAGAGCAGGGATCAAAAATCCTGAGTCCATTTACTTTTTTGGTATCCAGCGGGCTCATAATATCATAATAGATAGAAATAGCATCCCTTTTTCTATTCTATTATTACTTTTCTATTCATCTATACAAGATTCCCTAATATAAGTCTAAGTGGCAGAATTTTTTTTTGTTCGGGAATGTTTTATTTTCTCAAGCCATTTCCATTTATTTCTATCTCTTGCAAATTCAAATTTGAGTAGAAAATTCTCTTTCTTTCTCCGCTCATATTTCAGATATTCCATATATATATATGAAGTTGTTTAAAATAAGATTTTATGTGATTCAGTAAACAGAATATCCAGTCCATCATTGCTAGATCGATCCATATGGTTCGATGAAGAATGAGCCAATGAATGGGATTTTTTTGATAAATAGGAAACAAAAGTAAAGATGCTTCGAGATACAAACGAGGGAATGTCCACAGTACCTGGGTTTAGTCAGATACAATTTGAGGGATTTTGTAGGTTCATCAATCAGGGTTTGATGGAAGAATTTGATAAGTTTCCAAAAATTGAGGATAGAGATCAAGAAATGGAATTTCAATTATTTGTGGAAAGATATCAATTGCAAGAGCCTTTAATAAAAGAAATAGATGCTGTGCATGGATCACTCACATATTGTTCGGAATTATATGTACCCGCAGGCTTAAGTTGGAAAACCGGCAGGGATACGCAAGAACAAAACCTATTTATTGGAAACATTCCTCTCATGAATTCCCTGGGAACCTCTATAGTAAATGGAATACACAGAATAGTGATCAATCAAATAGTGCAAAGTCCCGGTATTTATTACCGTTCAAAATTGGACTATACCGGAATTTCGGTCTATACCGCTACCATAATATCAGATTGGGGAGGAAGATCAGAATTAGAGATTGATAGAAAAGCACGGATATGGGCGCGCGTGAGTAGGAAACAAAAAATATCTATTCTAGTCCCATCATCAGCTATGGGTTCGAATCTAAGAGAAATTCTAGAAAATGTTTGCTACCCAGAAATTTTCGTGTCTTTTCCGAATGATAAGGAGAAAAAAAAAATGGGGTCAAAAGAAAATGCTATTTTGGAATTTTATCAACAATTTGCTTGTGTCGGCGGGGACCCAGTATTTTCTGAGTCCTTATGTAAGGAATTACAAAAGAAATTTTTTCAACAAAGATGTGAATTAGGAAGGGTTGGGCGACGAAATATGAACCGGAGATTGAATCTTGATATACCTCAGAACATTACATTTTTGTTACCACGGGATGTATTGGCAGCTGCGGATCACTTGATCGGAATGAAATTTGGAATGGGTACGCTTGACGATATGAATCACTTGAAAAATAAACGTATTCGTTCTGTAGGGGATCTTTTACAGGATCAATTCGGAGTGGCTATGGTTCGTTTAGAATATGCGGTTCGAAAAACTCTAGGTGGAGCAATTAAGCAAAAAAGGATACCAACTCCTCATTATTTGGTAACTTCAACTCTATTAACAACCACTTATGAATCCTTTTTTGGCCTACACCCCCTATCTCAAGTTTTTGATCAAACAAATCCATTGACACAAATAGTTCATGGGCGGAAATTCAGTTATTTGGGTCCTGGGGGGTTGACAGGGCGAACTGCTAGTTTTCGGATACGAGACATCCATCCTAGTAACTATGGGCGTATTTGCCCAATTGATACATCTGAAGGAATCAATGTTGGACTTGTTGGATCCTTAGCAATTCATGCGAGGCTTGGTCATTGGGGATCTTTAGAAAGACCGTTTTATGAAATTTCTGAGAGATCAAAAAAGGGGCGGGTGCTTTATTTATCCCCAAGTCTGGATGAATACTATATGGTAACGTCAGGAAATTCTTTAGCAGTAAATCGTGGTATTACGGAAGAGCAGGGTGTTCCGGCTCGATACCGTCAAGAATTCCTGACTATTGCATGGGAAGAGATTCAGCTTCGAAGCATTTTTCCCTTCCAATATTTTTCTATTGGAGCCTCCCTCATTCCTTTTGTCGAGCACAATGATGCGAATCGGGCTTTAATGAGTTCTAATATGCAACGTCAAGCAGTTCCGCTTTCTCGATCCGAGAAGTGCATTGTTGGAACTGGGTTAGAAGGCCATGTGGCTCTAGATTCGGGGGTTTCCGTTATAGCCGAACACGGGGGAAAGGTCATTTATGCCAATACTGACAAGATCATTTTATCAGGTAATGGAGACACTCTAAGCATTCCCTTGCTTAGGTATCAACGTTCCAACAAAAATACTTGTATGCATCAAAAAACCCGGGTTCCGCGGGGTAAATGCATTAAAAAAGGACAAATTTTAGCGGAGGGTACTGCTACAACTGGCGGCGAACTCGCTTTAGGAAAAAATATATTAGTGGCTTATATGCCCTGGGAGGGCTACAATTTTGAGGATGCAGTACTCATTAGCGAACGTCTGGTATATGCAGATATTTATACTTCTTTTCATATACGGAAATATGAAATTCAGATTCATGTGACAAGCCAAGGTCCCGAAAGAATCACTAATGACATACCGTACTTAGAGGCCCATTTACTTCGCAATTTAGATAAAAGTGGAATTGTGATGCTGGGCTCTTGGGTAGAAACGGGCGATGTTTTAGTAGGCAAATTAACGCCGCAGATGGCGAAAGAATCCTCATCTGCCCCGGAAGCTAGATTATTACGAGCCATACTTGGTATTCCGGTATCCACCACAAAGGAAACGTGTCTAAAATTACCCATAGGTAGCAGAGGTCGAGTTATTGATGTGAGATGGGTCCATAAAAAAGGGGGTTACAGTTATAATCCAGAAACGATTCGTGTATATATTTCACAGAAACGTGCAATCAAAGTAGGTGATAAAGTAGCAGGAAGGCATGGGAATAAAGGTATCATTTCCAAAATTTTGCCTATACAAGATATGCCCTATCTGCAAGATGGAACACCTGTTGATATGGTCTTCAATCCATTAGGAGTACCTTCACGAATGAATGTAGGGCAGATATTTGAGTGTTCGCTCGGGTTAGCGGGGGATCTGCTAGACAGGCATTATCGAATAGCGCCCTTTGATGAGAGATATGAGCAAGAGGCTTCGAGAAAACTCGTGTTTTCTGAATTATATGAAGCCGGTAAGCGAACAGCGAATCCGTGGGTATTTGAACCCGAATATCCGGGAAAAAGCAGAATATTTGATGGAAGAACGGGGGATCCTTTCGAACAACCTGTTTTAATAGGAAAGGCCTATATCCTGAAATTAATTCATCAAGTTGATGATAAAATCCATGGGCGTTCCACTGGAAAGTACGCGCTTGTTACACAACAAGCTCTTAGAGGAAGAGCCAAACAAGGGGGACAGCGGGTAGGAGAAATGGAAGTTTGGGCTCTAGAGGGATTTGGTGTTGCTCATATCTTACAAGAGATGCTTACTTATAAATCTGATCATGTTCGAGCTCGTCAGGAAGTACTTGATACTACGATCAATGGAGGAAGGATAGCTAAGCCAGAGAAGGATGCTCCAGAATCTTTTCGATTGCTAGTTCGAGAACTACGATCTTTGGCTCTAGAAATGAACCATTTCCTTGTATCTGAGAAGAACTTCCAGATTAATAGGAAGGAAGTTTGATTGGAATGAATCAGAATTTTTCTTCTATGATCGACCGATATAAACATCAACAACTTCGAATTGGATCAGTTTCTCCTCAACAAATAATTGCCTGGGCCAATAAAATCCTACCTAATGGAGAGGTGGTTGGAGAGGTGACAAAACCCCATACTTATCATTACAAAACCAATAAACCGGAAAAGGATGGATTGTTTTGTGAAAGAATTTTTGGGCCTATAAAAAGTGGAATTTGTGCTTGTGGAAATTATCGAGTAATCAGAGATAAAAAAGAAGAACCGAAATTTTGCGAACAATGTGGAGTCGAGTTTGTTCATACTCGGGTACGACGATATCAAATGGGATACATTAAACTGGCATGCCCAGTAACTCATGTGTGGTATTTGAAACGTCTTCCTAGTTATATCGCGAATCTTTTAGATAAACCGCTTAAAGAATTAGAGGGCCTCGTATACTGCGATGTGTGATTTGATCGAAATTTTGATTTTACAGATTCGGAATAAGAAACTGTCATCCCGTTCAATCTCATTGGGATGCCCCAGCTCTGACATGTCTCTTGGGAGGAGCAGCATGAAACTCAGAATCCTATTATGGGTGTATTCAATACTCTCAAAATAAGGGGAATTGATCTATGGTTGATTCCATAACAGATAAATAGGAATTGCTAGTTGTACCTCGTTAAAAAGACTTCTTTACGTGGAATTAATCATTCCATATAGAAAGAATTTCTCTTCAAATAAACAAATATGGCATGGTTGCGAAAGCCTATCTATCGCATATAGGCTTTAAATCATGACATAACCGTCGAGGTTAAGTAGGGACCTAAAAGATCGAACAGAACGATACATAGACAAGTAAATTCCTTCTGAGTTCCGAGGTATTCTTTTAAGAAGGGGATTCCTCATTCGAAGGGAAGTAGACTACTCAATAATTTCCCATTTCATTTATGTCCTAAATTGCCGAATCAGGAATTCATAAAATAGAAATAAAAAAGGAAGGATGTATTAATGAAATGTTGGTTGGTCCTCACCGGAAACTTGAGTAAGGAGTAGATCTTGTTGGGGTTTTCTAGAAAAAAAAAAAATGGGAAAGCGAGAGCCCCCCTTTATCGTTATTTGGCGTAACTACTTGAGCCGGATGAGAGGAAACCCTCACGTCCGATTTTGAAGGGGGGGAAATCCTATAGGAACCTATCCCAATTTTTCCTTTGCGAGGCCTGTTGCTAAAAAACCCACTTTCTTACGATTACGAGGTTCATTCGAATACGAAATACAATCTTGGAAATACAGCATCCCACCTTTTTTTACTACTCAAGGTTTCGATAGATTTCGAAATAGAGAAATCTCGACTGGGGCAGGTGCTATCAGAGAACAATTAGCCGATCTGGATTTGGGACTTATTAGAGATTCTTCATTGGTCGAATGGAAAGACTTAGGGGGCGAAGGGCCCGCCGGTAATGAATGGAAAGAGAGAAAAATTGGAAGAAGAAAGGTTTTTTTGGTTAGACGCATGGAATTAGCTAAGCATTTTATTCGAACAAATGTAGAACCAGAACGGATGGTTTTGTGTCTATTACCGGTTCTTCCTCCCGAATTGAGACCACTCTTTCAGCTAGAGGAGGGTAAACAAATGAATTCGGATATTAATGAACTTTATAGAAGAGTTCTTTTTCGGAACAATACTCTTATCGATCTATTAATACCAAGTAGATTTACGCCGAGGGACTTAGTCAGGTGTCAGGAAAAATTAGTACAGGAAGCCGTGGATACACTTCTTGATAATGGGCTCCGCGGACAACCAATCAGGGACAGTCATAATAAAGTTTACAAGTCTTTTTCAGAGCTAATTAAGGGCAAAGAGGGAAGATTTCGACAGACTCTGCTTGGTAAACGGGTGGATTATTCGGGGCGTTCTGTCATTGTCGTGGGCCCTTCACTTTCATTACATAGATGTGGATTGCCTCGCGAAATAGCAATAGAGCTTTTCCAGACATTTGTAATTCGTGGTCTAATCAGACAACGCGTTGCTTCCAACATAGACGTTGCAAAAAGTAAAATTCTGGAAAAAGAACCAATTGTCTGGGAAATACTTCAAGAAGTTATGCAGGGGCATCCTGTATTGCTAAATAGAGCACCTACTTTGCATAGATTAGGCATACAGGCATTCGAACCCATTTTAGTGGAAGGGCGTGCTATTTTTTTACATCCATTAGTTTGTAAGGGGTTTAATGCAGACTTTGATGGGGATCAAATGGCTGTTCATCTACCTTTATCTTTAGAAGCTCAAGCAGAGGCTCGTTTACTTATGTTTTCTCATATGAATCTCCTGTCTCCGGCTATTGGAGATCCCATTTCCGTACCAACCCAAGATATGCTTATGGGCCTGTATCTATTAACAATTGGGAATCCTCGAGGTATTTGTGCAAATAGGTATAATCCATGTAATCGGAGAAACTATCAAAATGAAAAAATTGACGAAAATAGCTATAAGTATACAAAAGAACCCTATTTTTGTAGTTCCTATGACGCACTTGGGGCTTATCGGCAGAAACGAATCAATTTAGATAGTCCCTTGTGGCTCCGGTGGCGACTAGATCAACGCGTCATTGCATCAAGAGAAGTTCCTATCGAAGTTCAATTTGAATCTTTGGGTACCTATGATGAGATTTATGGGCACTATCTGATAGTAAGAAATGTCAAAAAAGAAATGCTTTGTATAGATATTCGAACCACTCTTGGTCATATTTCTTTTTATCGAGAAATAGAAGAAGCTTTACAAGGGTTTTACCGGGCTTGCTCATAGGGTACAATTATATGATATCCATGCCCGTGGAAATTCGATTCGGGTCTCTCTCTATCAATCAACTAGTATCATAATTCCTGAATTTCTACGCGAATCGCGATCGAGGAAAGGAAGTCTTTGAATCACTGACTCAAACTTATTGTGCAATCTTACTCATTGGAATAGGGAGGTACTTATGGCAGAACGGGCCGATCTGGTCTTTCACAATCAAAAAATGGATGGAACTGCCATGAAACGACTTATTAGCAGATTAATAGATCACTTTGGAATGGCATATACATCACATATCTTGGATCAAGTAAAGACTCTGGGTTTCCAGCAGGCCACTGCTACCTCCATTTCATTAGGCATTGATGATCTTTTAACAATACCCTCTAAGGGATGGCTAGTCCAAGATGCTGAACAACAAAGTTTTCTTTTGGAAAAACACCATCAGTATGGGAGTGTACACGCGGTAGAAAAATTACGTCAATCCATTGAGATATGGTATTCTACGAGTGAATACTTGCGCCAAGAAATGAATCTGAATTTTAGGATGACCGATCCTTCTAATCCAGTCCATATAATGTCTTTTTCGGGAGCTAGAGGAAATGCATCTCAAGTACACCAATTAGTAGGTATGAGAGGGTTAATGTCAGATCCCCAAGGACAAATGATTGATTTACCCATTCAAAGCAATTTACGCGAAGGACTCTCTTTAACAGAATATATAATTTCCTGCTATGGAGCCCGGAAAGGGGTTGTGGATACCGCTGTACGAACAGCGGATGCTGGATACCTCACGCGCCGGCTTGTTGAAGTAGTTCAACACATTGTTGTGCGTAGAACAGATTGTGGCACTCTCCGAGGTATTTCTCTAAGTCCCCGAAATGGGATGATAAGAGAAAGATTTTTTATCCAAACATTAATTGGTCGTGTATTAGCAGACGATGTATATATAGGCTCCCGATGCATTGCCATCCGAAATCAAGATATTGGTAGGGGACTTGTGAATCGATTCATAGCCTGTGGAGCGCAGCCAATATCTATTCGAACCCCCTTTACTTGCAAGAGTACATCTTGGATCTGTCGATTATGTTATGGTCGGAGTCCCACTCATGGCGACTTGGTCGAGTTGGGAGAAGCGGTAGGTATTATTGCGGGTCAATCTATCGGGGAACCGGGGACTCAACTAACATTAAGAACTTTTCATACTGGTGGAGTATTTACAGGCGGTACTGCAGAATACGTACGAGCCCCTTCTAATGGAAAAATCAAATTCAATCAGGATTTGCTTCATCCTACACGTACATGTCATGGTCATCCTGCTTTTCTATGTTATATAGCCCTATATGTAACTATTGAGGATCAAGATATTCTACATAATGTGATTATTCCACCAAAAAGTTTTCTTTTAGTTCAAAATGATCAATATGTAGAATCAGAACAAGTGATTGCGGAGATTCGCGCGGGAACATCCACCTTGAATTTGAAAGATAGGGTTCGAAAACATATTTATTCTGACTCAGAGGGAGAAATGCATTGGAGTACCGCGGTGTACCATGCACCCGACTATACATATGGTAATGTTCATCTCTTACCAAAAACAAGTCATTTATGGATAGTATCGGGGGTTCCGTACAGATCCAGTATGCTCTCTGTTTCGCTCCACAAGGATCAGGATCAAATGAATGTTCATTTTCTTTCTGCTGAAGGAAAATCCATTTCTAATTCTAATCTATTAGTTCCTAATGATCAAGCAAGATATAACACATTTTTGAGTTCAGAGCCCTTTGGTAAACACGGGGAGAGAATTCTTGATTATTTAGGACCTGGTCGAATCATACCCAACGGTCCTTGTAATCTTACATATACTGCCATTCTCCACGGGAATTCTGATTTCTTTTTCTTGTCAAAGAGGAGAAGAAATCGATTCATCATTCCATTCCAATATAATCAAGGACAAGAAAAAGAACTAATAACCCCCTCGGGTCTCTCGATTGAAATACCTATAAATGGGATTTTCCATAGAAATAGTATTCTTGCTTATTTTGACGATCCCCGATACAGAAGAAAGAGTTCGGGAATTACTAAATATGGGACTATCGAGGCGCGTTCGAGCGTAAAGAAAGAAGATTTGATTGAGTATCGAAGAATGCCAAAATACCAAACGAAAATAGATCAAATTTTTTGCATTCCCGAGGAAGTGCATATTTTACCCGGATCGTCTTCCGTAATGGTACGAAATAATAGTATTATTGGGGTAGATACAGAAATCACTTTCAAAACAAGAAGCCGAGTAGGCGGATTGGTCCAAGTAGAGAAAAAAACAAAAAAGATTGAACTGAAAATATTTTCTGGAGATATTTATTTTTCCGGAGAGACAGATAAGATCTCCTGGCAGAGCGGTATCTTGATACCACCCGGAAGGGAAAAAAAAAATTCAAAGGAATCAAAAAAAGTGAAAAATTGGAGCTATGTCGAACGGATTGCCCCTGCTAAGAAAAGGTATTTTGTTTTAGTTCGACCCGTAGTTAGGTATGAAATCGCGGATGGGATAAATTTTGCAACGCTTTTCCCTCAGGATCCGTTGCAGGAAAGGGATAATGTGCAACTTCGAGTTGTCAATTATATCCTTTGTGGAAATGGCAAACCAATTCGAGGAATTTCTCATACAAATATTCAATTAGTTCGAACTTGTTTAGTATTGAATTGGTGCCAAGAAAAAAAGGGTTCTTCTATGGAGGAGATTCATGCTTCCTTTGTTGAAATAAGGGTAAATGATCTGATTCAAGATTTCATCAGAATGGACTTAGTGAAATCCCCTATTTCGTATACCAGAAAAAGGAATGCTCCGGCAGAGTCCGAGTTGATCCTGGTTAATGGAGCAGGTCGCACCAATCCTTTTTATTCCAAGGCAAGGATTCAACAATTGCTTACCCAACAGCAAGGAACTATTCGTACGTTGTTGAATCGAAATAAGGAATGTAAATCTTTGATAATTTTGTCATCATCTAATTGTTCTCGAATAGGCCCATTCGACGATTTCAAATATAAGAATCTAACAAAAAAATCAAATACAAATAAAGGGGATTCCGTACTTCCAATTAGGAATTCATTGGGTCCCTTAGGGGTTGTCCCAAAAATTGCGAATTTTTATTCATTTTACTATTTAATAACTCATAATCAGATCTTGATAAATAAATATTTGCTACTTGACAATCTAAAAGCGGATTTTCAAATACTTCACTATTTTTTAATGGATGAAAATGGGAGAATTTATAATCCTGATCCATGCAGTAACAGGATTTGGAATCCATTCAATTCGAATTGGTATTGTCTCCATCACGATTATTGTGACGAAAGATCAACAATAATTAGCCTTGGACAGTTTTTTTGTGAAAATCTATCTATATCTCAATATGGGACGCCTCTAAAATCTGGCCAGGTTTTGATTATTCATGTTGACTTTTTAGTAATAAGATCTGCTAAGCCCTATTTGGCTATTCCGGGAGCAACCGTTCATGGTCATTATGGAGAAATAATGTACGGAGGAGATCCTTTACTTACATTTCTATATGAAAAATCAAGATCTAGTGATATAACGCAGGGTCTTCCAAAAGTAGAACAAGTCTTAGAAGCGCGTTCGGTTGATTCAATATCAATGAACTTAGAAAAGAGGGTTGAGGGTTGGAACGAATCTATAACAAGAATTCTTGGGATTCCTTGGGGATTCTTGATTGGCGCTGAGCTAACCATATCGCAAAGTCGTATTTCTTTGGTTAATAAGATTCAAAGGGTTTATCGATCCCAGGGAGTGCAGATCCATAATAGGCATATAGAAATTATTGTACGTCAAATAACATCAAAAGTGTTGGTTTCAGAAGAGGGAATGTCTAATGTTTTTTCACCTGGCGAGCTAATTGGGTTGTTGCGTGCGGAACGAACAGGGCGTGCGTTGGAAGAAGCGGCCTGTTACCGAGCCGTCTTTTTGGGAATAACGAGGGCGTCTCTGAATACTCAAAGTTTCATATCCGAAGCGAGTTTTCAAGAAACTGCTCGAGTTTTAGCAAAGGCGGCTCTACGAGGTCGTATCGATTGGTTGAAGGGTCTGAAAGAAAATGTTGTTCTGGGGGGTATGATACCGGTTGGTACCGGATTCAAAGGATTAGTGCACCCTTCCAGCCAACACGGCGACATTTCGTTGGAAACGAAAACTAAGAATCTATTCGAAGGGGGTATGAGAGATATTTTGTTCTACCACAAAGATTTTTTTTCTTCTTGTATTCCAATTCCAAAGAATTTTCATGAGATAGATATATCAGAACAATAATTGACAGAATTTATTGATTCCTAAGAAGGGATTTATCCTTTTCATTTCACTTTCACTACCTACTCTTCTTATAAAAAAGAACTAAGGAATAGAAAGGAAGTCATCGCTCGGACCGTGTATCCATGTTTAATCTCCGGTAGAAGGTTCCTTCGGAACAATTTTTTATTTCAGGGTACCTCGTCTCTTAAACAAAAAGAGAAAGTGTGGGGAGAAATGACAAGAAGATATTGGAACATCCAATTAGAAGAGATGATCAAAGCAGGAGTGCATTTTGGTCATGGTACTAAGAAATGGAATCCTAGAATGGCACCTTACATATTGACAAAACGTAAGGGTAGGCATATTACCAATCTTACGAGAACTGCTCGTTTTTTATCAGAAGCTTGTGATTTACTTTTTGATGCATCAAGTAGGAGAAAACAATTCTTACTAGTTGGTACCAAAATCATAGCAACTGATTTAGTAGCATCGGCTGCAATAAGGGCGCGATGTCATTATGTTAATAAAAAATGGCTCGGTGGTATGTCAACGAATTGGTCCACTACGAAAACGAGACTTCAAAAGTTCAGGGACCTGAGAGCGGAACAAAAGAGGGGAAGATTCAACCGTCTTCCTAAAAGAGATGCAGCAATGTTGAAGAGACAATTATCTCACTTGCAAAGATATCTGGGTGGCATCAAATATATGACGGGGGTGCCTGATATTGTAATTATCCTTGATCAGCACGAAGAATATACCGCTCTTCGAGAATGTATCACTTTGGGAATTCCAACAATTTGTTTAATCGATACAAATTGTGACCCAGATCTCGCAGATCTTTCGATTCCCGCCAATGATGACGCTAGGGCGTCAATCCGATTCATTCTTAAAAAACTCATATCTGCAATTTGTGAGGGCCGTTCTAGCTATATAAGAAATTGTTGATTAATAATAAGATAAGTCAATTACTTCAGGAACTCCATGGATTTATGGAATTGGTTACAATTTCTGAATATAACAAAAGAGAAAAAAAGCGCCGGGAATAGTCTGTAATTACTGGGTATCCAAAATATATAAGTGGGTGAGTCGAGAAAGAGATGGTTGAATCAAAATAATGGCTTTTTAAGTTCTATTTCTGTCAGAGGTCAATATGAATCTTCTACCATTTTCCGTCAACACACTAAAAGGGCTATATGATATATCCGGTGTCGAAGTAGGCCAGCATTTTTATTGGCAAATAGGGGGTTTCAAAGTACATGCCCAAGTACTTATCACTTCTTGGTTCGTAATGGCTATCTTACTAAGTTCCGCCACTATAGCCGTTCGAAATCCGCAAACCATTCCTACCGACGGTCAGAATTTCTTCGAATATGTCCTTGAATTCGTTCGAGACTTGAGTAAAACCCAAATTGGAGAAGAATATGGTCCTTGGGTTCCCTTTATTGGAACTATGTTCTTATTTATTTTTGTTTCTAACTGGTCGGGGGCTCTTTTACCTTGGAAAATCATACAATTACCTCATGGGGAGTTAGCCGCGCCCACCAATGATATAAATACTACGGTTGCTTTAGCTTTACCTACGTCAGTGGCATACTTCTATGCGGGTCTTACAAAAAAGGGATTGGGTTATTTTGCTAAATACATTCAACCCACTCCAATCCTTTTACCTATTAACATCCTAGAAGATTTCACAAAACCCTTATCGCTGAGTTTTCGACTTTTTGGGAATATATTGGCCGATGAATTGGTAGTTGTTGTTCTTGTTTCTTTAGTACCTTCAGTGGTTCCTATACCTGTCATGTTCCTTGGATTATTTACAAGTGGTATTCAAGCTCTTATTTTTGCAACTTTAGCCGCGGCTTATATAGGAGAATCCATGGAGGGTCATCATTGACTAGCTTTGCATTTTTTTTTTTTTACGTTATCGCAATGCAATGTACGGATAATATATACAAATAGAATAGAGTATATACGATCTAGAATAGTAGTCAAAAAAGGCAAAAAGATTCTTTATTATTATTATTATTGAATAGTAAAAAAGGGAAAGGGATCTCAAAGAGTTTTTTCCTAGGATTCCCTTTTTTTTAACCGATTTCTGTCATATCCCTTCCAATGAATATTCTATTTTGATTTGTTCAGTCAATCACACTATGACGATTTATTATTTGTATTTTGTATTAAGAAGTCTTATCTTATCTAGTCCCGGCATGCTATTCTATTAAACAAAAAACGCGGTTTTACAGTCCCACTTCCTTTGAGTTTCAACGATTGGTCAAAATTCAAATGAATTGCGTGCAATTAGATATCAAATCTTTCTATTCTAGGGAATGATTCATACAAATGAATTTGTCTCTTTTCTCTTTGTAGTCATGCGGGATAATGATAAAGAAAAGTAAACGAATATGAACTTCATAAAAATAGGTTAGGGGGTCGAACTAAGTATATGGAATGGCTATAAACCAACTCTTATCTATCTTTAGAAAAAGGATAAAATCTCGTGGCCCGTGGAATAGAAGATCGAAATCTTTGGTTTACGTTATGGAAGAAACACGTGTATATGGGATAGTAGATAGTGACTAGTTATCTATATGAACGACCTATATCTCTTTTGTCCTTCCCCACACCATACCATGAATTTCGATGGGGATTCCAATAGAATAGAAAGTCCCTCTTTTTCGTTTGGGCCGAATGAATAAACAGACGAAAGCAGGCATATCGAATCAAAGAGAAAGGATGAAGAAATGAAAGAGGACTTTCGGAATAAAGAAATGGAAGACCCAGAACCCTATGAATTGATAAAAAAACTCCACGGATAGGAATGAAAAATGAGATATCCAAGTTGTTCTGACGATTCCATATTCTCATTACTTGAATTTTCACTCATAGGTCTTAGTTATTTCGACCGGCTCGATCTTACTTTAGGAGTGGAAGGAAGAATAAGTCATAATTCAATGGTTTATTGTATCATTAACCATTTCTTTCTTTTTTGCAAGGAACTTACCATGAATCCACTGATTGCTGCCGCTTCCGTTATTGCTGCTGGATTGGCCGTAGGGCTGGCTTCTATTGGACCTGGAGTTGGTCAAGGTACTGCTGCGGGACAAGCCGTCGAAGGTATCGCGAGACAACCCGAGGCAGAGGGTAAAATACGAGGTACTTTATTGCTCAGCCTGGCTTTTATGGAAGCTTTAACAATTTATGGACTGGTCGTGGCATTAGCACTTTTATTTGCAAATCCTTTTGTTTAGTTTCATCCTCGAAATAGAAATGGGAAATTCTTTTCTTTTTTTTTTATCTCAGTCTTGGGTCTTGTCGCTTGCTTTTTCGAATTTTATCAAAATTGAACTCCTACAATTCATACCTTTCAATTATTCGTTGAGACAATACTCCGGGAAGGACTTATTTGAGGATGAGGAATTCAATTAGCGGATTCACTCGCCTTCTCCCCTTCTTAGTCCAAAGGAAACTCCTTTTTTTGTTTTTAGGAAGTGCTGCTACAAATGAGGCATTTCGCAATGGACATAAGGCCTGGGACCTAATACTAAGCAAATTCAGTATTTTCTTATTGGGTTGGGAACTTGAATTGAAATAAGAAAGAAATAGGAATTTCCATAACTCCTATATTCTATATTGAATACTGAGAAATGAAATCGAAATAAGTCAATAAAAAAATCAAATAAACAAAAAAAAATGGGGGGCAAAGTACTATAAGCTCTGGTCAAGTAGTACTATCTATAAGAGGAGATCATATGAAAAATGTAACCGATTCTTTCGTTTCCTTGGGTCACTGGTCATCCGCCGGGAGTTTCGGATTTAATACCGATATTTTAGCAACAAATCCAATAAATCTCAGTCTAGTACTTGGCGTATTGATCTTTTTTGGAAAGGGAGTGTGTGCGAGTTGTTTATTTCAATACAAGGCTGGATTCAACCAGCTGCACTTTTTTTTTTCTTTAGAACTTGAAAATAAAGGTGTACTATCTGGCGAATTACTTCTGAATTAATTCGTAAATCATATGTACGAACCATAGCATTTCGTGACTCATTGGGAAATCGACTTTGATTCTCTATCAACCAATAATGTGGGATCCTTAAGATGGTTAAAACTCAATTGTTTGAAGTCCAGGCGCAACATTGGTATTCTTTCTACCATTATATTAGTTTAGTATAGTAATGCTTTCAAAATAAATAGTTGCAATTTATCCGATTCCGATATAGAACACTCATATCGATATAAAGGGTTTGAACCATTTACTGGAAAGGGGGCACCCCTGTCCTTTTTTTACCCAATGCTGAATTGACAACCTGTACATAAAATAAGAGGAATTTTTGGATTTGGAGAAAAAAAGAAACAACCTTGCTGAGAATTACAGATTTTTTTCTGGTCGGTAGAGTCCTCCAAAAATCCTGGTCTTGGATCAACGATTCGTT